ATCTAAATACTAGATATCTGTGTAACAATTTATGTTCTGGGGTTTACATATACTCATATGTTTTGTTATAATTGAAATTGAGAACGATTTTTTGATTGAAAAAATCAATACTGATTGATTCTGTATCAATTTGTATTTTCTTATGTCATTAGGAAAACATAATTTTTAGATTCAAATCCCAGAATCGTTCATGAATTCAAAATAAGCAGTGAATAGTTAATGGTTCAAATTTTTCGGCTGAAAATCCACATTTGATCTCTCAATAGAAAAGCGAGAGAATGTTTTTAGCATTATAGATTTTCAGATACTATACAATCCAGCGAAGGGATGGATCAAATCCAAACAAAAAGGGGGTCATCCTTTTAGGAAAAAGATTAAGGAAAACAGGAGTCAAAATGCAAGTACAATAAAAAAATTCAGTAATCCGGAAAAATTTTCATCTATTTTGTATCATTTTGGCGGCATGGCCGAGTGGTAAGGCGGGGGACTGCAAATCCTTTTTCCCCAGTTCAAATCCGGGTGTCGCCTGATCAACAAACAAAAAAACTCGAAATCTCTTCTTCTCTTCTGTTCTGCTGATATAACTCGCAGAATGATTTCCCGCGAGAAGCAGAGGAAAGAGGCTCTTGATACTTTGTTTGATTCTAAGCACGTGGTCTGAAGGTTTTCTAAAAGAAAAGATTGTGAATCCCCGCTCGCATCTAGGTCTAGGATTCAAGGAACTACAAGATACGAAATCGTATTCAATTAATAATTTTTGAAAGGGGTGGAGGTTGCTTTATATACGACGGACTCGCGAGAATCTCTGATTGCTCAGGTATCCAATCAATATTTGATTGGATCTATAATTGACTTTTATATAATAAAGGGGCAAAAAAAATGGGCCTTATTGGTTTGGTTTATTCCTACACGTTCCCATTACCTTGGGATGTTACGGCGTATTTTGCTTGTGTTTAATCTTTCCCGATTCAAAATCATAATCGATTTATTGGATTGAGTTCTCAATAGTGTTCGGCCAGAATCCCTTTTTGACTCTGCTCCATTGATTCCACTATTATTAGTGAGGAATAATGGAATAATTCCTTCGTATTTATAGAGATAGGGGACATAATTCACATGGATATAGTAAGTCTCGCTTGGGCTGCTTTAATGGTAGTCTTTACATTTTCCCTTTCACTCGTAGTGTGGGGAAGAAGTGGGCTCTAAAAGTACTACTAATTTAGTTGAGGAATCAAACCGTATCAATTGTTTTAGAGATCGTTCTGCAACGCGTTTTGAACTATTTAACACGTTTTTGAAATATATAAAATTAAAATATCTAGATTTCGAGTCCGATTGGACTCCAATCGAGGAATCTATGATATGAATCATACTCTTTCAATCAAAGAGATATTTAAGCCATTCCCGTGTTTGTATTTTGAAAAGAAAGGGATTCAGATGATTGGAATAAATAGATGTAGCAAATTGGGTGTTATATAAATTCCATACAATATATGGAATTAACATATATAAAGAGAAAAATTATTGTAGATTGATCTATAGAAACTTACTTTATTCTAGATTCAAACTTTAAAGACTAAGAGATAGATAGTATGGTAGAAAGAAAGATTCATCTATTTCTTTCTTACCATACTATCGAATTCATAGAATATTGCCGATTATAGTTCGTTCATTTCATTTAAGTTAAGACGCAAAATTGGAATTCTTTTCATTTGACTTCGTCAATTTTTGATAAAAACAAATCAGAAATAAAGTTTCATTCAATTGAATTAATCATTTTGACTGACTGACTGTTTTTACGTAAATGATAAGTAGAAAAGCGGTAGGAACTAGAATGAATAGTGCAGTAGCAATAAATGCAAGAATATTTACTTCCATAATTTCATTGGTTTTTTTTACTTCGCAATAACTCGGGATTTAATCCCCTAGAGAAGATAAATCTTTCGTCTGTAAATTCAATGACTTAATTACCTCTCAATGGTTTTAAATCGGATCAATATCATGAATAACAATATCTAATCTATCAAATAAATTCGTCGTCGAGACTTGAATAGTATAACATAGGAAGTTCTTTTATCCATACCGAATCCAAGTTTTGATTCCTGACCCCATCAATTCAATCCAAAATTCCTTTATTTATCATCCGTTTCCTTGTTTTTTTTGCTATAACCTCCTTTGACCTTGCGTCTTCATCATCTGAAGAAGTATCATCAGATTGTCTTTTCACTTCGATTTGTCACATAGTTACAAACCTAAACAAACAATAAAAGAAAAATGAAAAAAAACTTCAGTTCTAAACTCCTTTTTTACTGTGATTTTTTTGAAGATAAAGAGGTTTGATAAAGATGAGGCCGGTATAAAAGATCGAATATTCATCAAATTCACTATCATTGAGGGTTTGGGATTTCTTCGACAGGCTTAAAAAAAAAATGGAAAAATAGGAAAGAAAAAAGAAATAAAGACTCCTTTATATTGTTTTGCTTTGGGAATGAAATTCTGC